ATGATCCTTTCTTAAATGGAGCCTATCGCGGACGAATCAAAAAATTGTTTTCACTCTCAACTATAAATGAAAATGAAATTTATATAAAAAATTATATAGAAAAGTTTTGGATAAATAAGATTCATGGTCTCCTTCTTATTATTAACCGCTTCGAATTTGAACATAAACTAAACCCATTTCATACAAAATCATTATCAAACGAAATTTATTATTTGTTTAACTTAATCAATGAATTTACTGTAAAGTCAGCATCAAGTTTAAATTTTAAAAAAATGCTTTTAGCTCCGGAACACGAACAAGTAAGAATTGATTCAGAACATAGAATCAAAATTTTAAAATTTTTATCCAATGCAGTTAGAATTATTCCCAACAATAAAACAATAAAAAAAAAAACGCTAAAAATTCATATATCGAGCACGCTGCGTGGCATCAAAATATGCTTGATAGAGACACTTACTCTAGAGACACTTACTCTAAAGACACTTACTCTATTACATTCTTATACTTTTTCAAATTCTGGAATATAACTTGTAAAATAAATGTCGTTTTGAGAGGAAAATCGAATCCTCGAATATAAAAAATAAAGAGATATTTATTTTATTCCAAAAATTTTTGTTTTATTGTTGGAAATAGTTATAACTGATCAGATTTACCATACTTAGTTTACGGTTTACGTATTTTATTTTTTCCTTTTTTTTCTGATTACCTTTTGGTTATGATTGGATTGAGCATAACCAAAAGGTAATCAGAAAAAAAAGGAAAAAATAAAATACGTAAACTCCAAGGTAAAATGAAATTCGACCATTGCCGGCACTGCCAGCATATTTGATACCTTCGGCTAGGAAAAAACTCGCAATACCTAGTCCGTTCGTAATTGCATCAATTACTCTTCTATCAAAAAAACGACTTAGTTGAGCTAATCTTCTTATACCATTTTTTAAGGAAATATCATAAAAAAGATCTATGTAACCACGATGATATGACCAATTAAATAGAATATTTATTATTTTACTCTCCAAATAAAATGCAAGTTTTGGAGCATAAAATAATATAGAAATTCTTTTAACAAAAAAATTAAAATTTTGTAAAGAGCAATAAATAGGCTTATAGAAAAAAAATGCTAGAATTATTCCGAAACAAGCTATACTGATTGAAAAAACCGCATTTGTAAAAAATTCATACCAATCCACAGAATGGGTTCGGTTTTGATGTAAAAGATTTATGGACGGAGTTAACAATTTAGATAATATACCTAAATCCACGCCTTCCTGATTGAAGAAAGGAATTCCTACAGCGCCAACAAATAACGTAAATAAAACTAATACAAGTATCGGAAATAAGAGAGTATTGTCCGACTCATGAGGATATGAGAAAGTTTTCTTAGTATTACTCAAATGAGTAATACTAAGAAAAGTAAAAGGCTGTACCATGTTTCTTCCATTTTCATTACTATCAATTTGGTATGTGTTTAAAAAAGAAACTCTTTCATTGTTTTTCATCATTAATAAATCAAATAAAGGAAAGTTTGTTTTCATATTCATAACTTTTTGTCCTTCTTTATCTTTACCCCATAGAGACATAGAATAGAACGAGCTGTTTTTTTTGCCACTGTAATTTTGAAAATAAATGTTTAAATGTCCTTCAAAAGTAAGTAAATATATACGAAACATATAAAAGGCAGTTAATCCTGCCGTAGAACAAGCAATTATTGCAAAAATTGGTGAATACAACCAACTATCATTAAGAATTTCATCTTTGGACCAAAAACAAGCAAGAGGTGGAATACCACAAAGAGAAAGTGTACCTAATAAAAAAGAAGTTTTTGTAATTGGTACATGTTTTCTTAAACCGCCCATAATAACAATATTCTGACTTTTTTCTGGAGAATATCCAACAATAGTTTCCATCGAATGAATAATCGATCCAGATCCTAAGAACAACAATGCTTTCGAATAAGCGTGAGTAATCAAATGAAATAAAGCAGCTTGATAGGAACCCATACCTAAAGCTAACATCATATAACCCAATTGAGACATTGTAGAATAAGCTAAACCTCTTTTAATATCTTTTTGAGCAAGAGCTAAAGTAGCTCCTAAAAATAATGTTATTATACCTACCAAAGAGATTATATTTAATATGTAAGGTATACCTATGAAAAGAGGAAGAAGGCGAGCTACAAGAAAAATTCCTGCTGCTACCATCGTAGCAGCATGTATAAGAGCCGAAATAGGGGTAGGCCCTTCCATGGCATCAGGTAGCCAGATATGAAGGGGAAATTGGGCGGATTTAGCAACTGGGCCGGCAAATAATAGTAAAGCACATAAAGTAACAAATAAAAGATTAACTTCATTATTGTAAATTAAGTTATTCAATATTTTAAACAAATCCCGAAATTCAAAACTTCCTGTTATCCAATACAAACCTAAAATTCCTAATAATAAACCAAAATCCCCGATACGATTAGTTACAAAAGCTTTTTGACAAGCATTCGCCGCACTGGGTCGTGTGAACCAAAAACCTATTAATAAATAAGAACACATTCCAACTAATTCCCAAAAAAAATAAATTTGTATTAAATTCGAACTAGTAACTAATCCCAACATGGACGTATTAGAAAAACTCATATAAGCAAAAAATCGGACATATCCCTGATCATGAGACATATAATTGTCACTATAAATAAGAACCATAATCCCAACACTAGTGATTAATATTGACATAATCGAAGTAAGTGGATCAACCAAGGAGCCAAACTCTAAAGAAAAATCATTATTGATGGTCCAAGACCATACATATTGATATACAGAATTATTATTTATTTGCTGAATAAATAAATGGGCTGAAAAAACCATAACTATACTTAATAAGAAAACACTAGTAAAAGCCCACATACGGCGAAGATTTTTGGTTACCGTTGGAAAAATTATAAGTCCTGTTCCTATTAACATAGGAACTGGAAGTGGAATAAAAGGTATGATCCATGAATATTGATATGTATATTCCATAAAAAAATAAATAAAAAAAAATATCTTAAATTATCTTAATTAATTGTTTCTGATTCACCATTTCTTATTTCTTTTCTTTTGAAAGAGGTCGATTAATAAAAAAAAAATTAAGATATATAAAATAAAACTTAAATAAAATTTTTTAGCTTTAATTATTCGTAATCTTTCGAAACAACTTCAAATATTTCAAATGAAGGAGTTAGGTTTGTTCAAATTATATGAACAAGGTTTGAATTAAAAATAAATATGTATTATGTATTTTTTTTTTTTTAGTAATATTGAATTGTTAATTTTAAGTAAAATTTTATGAAGATAAAAAATTAAAAATTTAATTTTAGGTCTAATTATTACGTATTACAATAATTTATTTATATCTCGAAAGGATAAATAATGACAACAAAAAGAGTCTTTTATATGCATGATAAAGCCCATAACTTGACTAATAAAACCTAATTTCCCATAAAACAAAACGTCTTTGTTGCGGTTTAGTTCAGTTATTCCGAATCATTTCATTAAGGAATTTTTTTTATAACTAAATTGATTGTCTTCCATTTCAAAAAAGCTATTTGTAGAAAATACTATGATATTCCCCGCTTTATTTTCCGGAAAATTTATGGAAAATAAAAATAAAGGGGCCCATAAAAGGCTTTTACAAAATTCGTTATTTTGTATACTTTAATAAATTAACTACTAGGTTCATTCAAATTTAAAAATTAAAATTAAGTGTACTCTTTTTTCTTCGAACTTTTCCAATTTAATTTTTAATTAACACATATAGAAAAATTATTAAAATTTTTTTAGTAAGCAGGACGGGCATTGGGTTATTAAACCTTTCGATGTATTTTATTACATGTAAGAATGTAATACGACGAAAATATAAATAAAATACAAAATATTTTGTATTTTATCTACTTCAATATATTATATTTGACATAGTGAATACTTAAGGTAATAAACTATTAAATGAAAAACCCCGTTGTTAGTTAAGTAAAAAAAAAAAAAAGTATACCGAGGATACCCGAAAATTTTAAATAAATAAATAAAAAAAATGATAATTAAGAATAATAAATATTATTAATGTAAACGTTTAAATCCTTAATTTTGAAACAAAATTTTATTGATGAATTTTAATGTTGCCTAAAAAAAAGATTGAATTAACTTCCTCAATCTCGACGATTGAATTAAAATAGGTTATTATTATTTCGAATAAGCCGCTATGGTGAAATCGGTAGACACGCTGCTCTTAGGAAGCAGTGCTAGAGCATCTCGGTTCGAATCCGAGTAGCGGCATGGCATTTTATAAAAGAGTAATGAATTTAATTCCTGTTTTAATTCCTATACTATAATCTATAATTCCTATAATTAATAATTAAAGGAACCCTTATTTTTCTTTTTAATAATTTTTATGATATTTTCAACTTTAGAGCGTATATTAACTCATATATCCTTTTCGATCATTTCAATTGTAATTATAATTCATTTAATAACTTTATTAGTTGATGAAATCGTAGGACTATATGATTCATCCGAAAAGGGAATGATAGCTACTTTTTTTTGCATAACAGGATTATTAGTTACCCGTTGGTTTTTTTTAGGACATTTACCATTAAGCGATTTGTATGAATCATTAATTTTTCTTTCGTGGAGTTTTTTCATTATTCATATGATTCCGTATTTAAAAAAAAAAAAAAACCATTTAAACGCAATAACTGCGCCAAGTGTTATTTTTACCCAAAGTTTTGCGACTTCGGGTCTTTTAACAGAAATGCACCACTCTTCAATATTAGTACCCGCGCTACAATCCCATTGGTTAATGATGCACGTAAGTATGATGGTATTGGGCTATGCAGCTCTTTTGTGTGGATCATTATTATCCCTAGCCCTTCTAGTCATTACATTTCGAAAATTAATAAAGATTTTTAGTAAAAACAATAATTTATTAAATGAGTCATTTTACTTTGCTGAGATTCAATACGCGAATGAAATAAACAATGTCGTACAAAACACTTATGTGATTTCTTCTCAGAATTATTACCGGTATCAATTAATTCAACAATTGGATAATTGGAGTTATCGTATTATTAGTTTAGGTTTTATTTTTTTAACCATCGGTATTCTTTCGGGGGCAGTATGGGCTAATGAAGCATGGGGAGCTTATTGGAATTGGGATCCAAAAGAAACTTGGGCATTTATTACTTGGACCATATTTGCGATTTATTTACATATTCGAACAAATAAAAATTTTGAAAGTGTAAATTCTGCGATTGTGGCCTCAATCGGTTTTCTTATCATTTGGATATGCTATTTTGGCGTTAATCTATTAGGAATAGGATTGCATAGTTATGGTTCGTTTACATTACCATCTAATTGAGTACTTACTTAACTATAGGATAGGATACGTGTAGATCTATGAAAACCTCATGTAAACCATCAAGAACCATTTGAATCATTCTATTTACATTACTTAATTCAAATGGTTCTCGAAAATGTCAACCATATCTAGTTATATAGTTATAATACAATTCCAAATTTTTTATTTAACTTTCAAGCAGAAAAATAAATACTTATTTTTTATTGGATAACAAATGGTTTTAAAAATCACATGATTATTAGAGTTTGCTTTATTGACTAAACCTGTCTAAAAAAAAATTCGATAGAATAGCTTCTACCTTGTCAACTGATAATGCGAAAACGAAATCGGGATAAATACCAATACCTATTACAGGCAAAAGTATAGAAGTCGAAACAAATAACTCTCGCGGACCAGAATCAAAAAAATAAGAGTTTGGGGCATTATTAAAAAGCTTGTATCCGTAGAACATCTGGCGTAACATAGATAATGAATAAATAGGAGTTAATATCATGCCGATTGCCATTATAAAAGTAATGAATATTTTTGTCATTAAAAGATATTTTTGGCTAGTAAGGATTCCAAAAAAAACTATCAATTCGGCAACAAAACCACTCATGCCCGGTAATGCAAGCGAAGCCATTGAAAAGATGCTGAAAGTCGTGAATATTTTTGGAATTGCAATAGCCATTCCACCCATTTCGTCGAGATAAACAAGTCGTATTCTATCATAACTCGTTCCGGCCAAGAAAAAAAGCGCAGCGCCAATAAATCCGTGAGAAATTATTTGTAAAATGGACCCGTTAAGTCCTGTATCACTTAGAGAACCAATTCCTATAATTATGAAACCCATATGCGATACAGAGGAATAAGCTATTCGTTTTTTTAAATTACGCTGACCGAGAGATGTTGAAGCTGCATAAATTATTTGAATTGTGCCTATTATCATCAGCCAAGGAGAAACTATAGAATGGGCGTGGGGTAATAATTCCATATTGATTCGAACCAATCCATACGCTCCCATTTTTAATAAAATTCCGGCTAAAAGCATACAAGTACTATAGTGGGCTTCTCCATGGGTGTCTGGTAACCATGTGTGTAAGGGTATGATCGGTGATTTGACAGCAAAAGCAATAAGAAATCCAATATAGAAGATTATTTCCAGCGCTACAGGATACGATTGATTAGCCAATGTTTCAAAATTTAATGTTGGTTCATTGGAACCATATAACCCAATACCTAGAACTCCCATTAATAAAAAAACAGAACCTCCGGCAGTGTATAAAATAAATTTTGTAGCTGAATACAAACGTTTCCTCCCCCCCCACATGGATAGAAGTAGATAAACTGGAATTAATTCCAACTCCCACATGATAAAAAAAAGTAAAAGGTCTTGAGAAGAAAATGGGCCTATTTGACCGCTATACATTGCTAACATTAGGAAATGGAATAGTCGGGAATCTCGAGTGACGGGCCAAGCCGCTAAAGTAGCTAAAGTTGTGATAAATCCTGTCAGTAAAACCGGTCCTATAGAAATCCCATCTATTCCCAATCGCCAGTAAAAATAAAAAAAATGGATCCAGTTATAATTCTCTGTTAATTGCATTAATGGATCATCCAATTGGAAATGATAACTGAATGCATAAGTTGTTAGAAGGAGTTCCGTTATGCATATAAATATAGTATACCACCTAATTACCTTATTTCCTCTATGCGGAAGAAATAAAATTAAGGAACCCGCGGATATTGGAAAAACTACAATTAGCGTTAACCAAGGAAAATTATTCATGGTAAAAACAAAATAAACTTGGACCAGAAAAACCCGTGCTCGAAATATATATTTTGAGCGCGGGTTTTTGTCGGTAAGGGTAAAAAATCAAATGTATTCGAGTAGGGTTTTCTGGAAAGTATTAATAAGCTAGACCCATACTTCGAGTGGTTTCATTCCATAAATAAACACGAACGCTCAAGAAATCTGTTGGACAGGCGGATTCACATCTCTTACAACCAACACAATCTTCGGTTCTTGGAGCGGAAGCGATTTGCTTAGCCTTACATCCGTCCCAAGGTATCATTTCTAATACATCGGTTGGGCAGGCTCGCACACATTGAGTACACCCTATACACGTATCATAAATCTTTACTGAATGTGACATTGTATCTATAAATTTTTTAACGTCATAAATTTTCGATCTAGTAACTTTGTAAATGAATCATATATTTAGACACCAGATGAATCAATAATTTACCAGAAATTTTGAAGAAATCTACTTCTGCATCGACTCATGCGATATAGCCAAGATACTTTGATTTCTTACATTTTCGAAAACATGTATGGTCATATGTTTAAGGTATAGTGGTTTAATTGAAATTTTTTAATATTCCAATTTATATGATTAATACTACTTATTCAACAAATTCGATTGATTGATACGAATTGATTTTCTGTTACGATAAATTGACGAAATAATAGCCGGTCCAATAGCTGCTTCAGCGGCTGCAATAGCTATAACAAAAATTGAGAAAATATTTCCTTTTAATTGGCGACTATCAAAAAAATCAGAAAATGTTACGAAATTTATATTAACGGCATTCAGTATAAGTTCAAGACACATAAGAGCTCTAACCATATTTCGGCTCGTGATCAATCCATAAATACCGAGAGAAAATAAGTAGGCACTCAAAACAAGTACATATTCGAGCATCATTGACTAACTCCGTATCAATTTTTATTCGTTTCAATATGAACTCAACAACAATGCAAGAGATTCAATTGATTAGAATATAAAGTGCGGAACAAAGGAATATATTGTATTAGTAATAGATTGAATAAAATAATTTATATTTTCGATTTTAGACATAAAAAATGTTAAAATGGAAGAGAAAAACTATAATAACACAGAAGAGAGTTTAATTTGTGTTAATGTTGCGAATTTTATAGATTTATTACTGGCGTGCCACGGCAATTGCACCTATCAAACCAATTAAAAGAATTATTGAAATGAATTCAAATGGCAGAAAAAAATCTGTTGATAAATGAATTCCAATTTGTTGACTATTACTTATCAAATCTTGCTCTATAATCTGATTTGATCTTGTAGTCCAAATAATCCCGTACCATGACGTATCTGTAATAGTAATCATTAGTAAAACAAAAATACTTGTACAAATGGACAAAGTAGCCCCATCTCCAATGGCCCAAAGATTAAACTCTTTGTAATATTCTGAACCATTCATGAACATCACAGCAAATACTATTAAAACATTTATAGCTCCCACGTAAATAAGAAGTTGTGCAGCAGCTACAAAATATGAGTTTAATAGAATATAGAATAAAGATATACAAATAAGAACCAGCCCCAACGAAAAGGCTGAATAAATGGGGTTGGTAAATAATACCACACCTATACCCCCTAGTATAAGACCAGACCCCAGAAATACTAAAAGAAAATCATGTATTGGTCCAGGCAAATCCATTATATGTAAAATAAAAGATAAATAAATAAAAATTTTTTTCATGACCTTATTGAGACCCGACCATAAATTTTTTTTTTATAATTTTTGCGAAATTCCTAATTAAAATTCCTAATTAAATTCTATTAAATTCTAAGGGATGTGAATAAATGTAGGTACAATTTTTGGGCTCATTTGATTATTTATCGAAAAAAGTAGTTATAATTTTAAATTCTATATTTTCAAACCCCAATATATACAGCTATTTTAATTAATATCTTTTCAATCCAAACTTCGACCCGATTCTTACTAACCAATCCAATAGTTGAAATTTTTTGTTATTGACCAAATAAAATTAAATTAAGGAAACCTTAATTTAAAATTAGATCAAAATGTAGCTTTGGTACCATTAAAGTAATTGGAAAGTATTATTTAATCAAGAGATTTACTTTTTTTAATTTGAGGCGAATTGAAAATTGTTCGAATTGTATAATCCTCAATTACTGACATTGGTAAACGACCCAAAGAAATTTGATTATAATTTAATTCGTGACGATCATAAGTCGAAAGTTCATATTCTTCAGTCATTGATAAACAATTTGTTGGGCAATACTCAACACAATTACCACAAAATATACAGATTCCGAAATCAATACTATAATTAAGTAACCGTTTCTTCCGAATATCTGTTTCCAAGTTCCAATCAACAACGGGTAGATCTATAGGACATACACGAACACATACTTCACAAGCAATACATTTATCGAATTCAAAATGAATTCGACCACGGAAACGTTCCGCGGTTATTAATTTTTCATAAGGATATTGAATAGTTACGGGTAAACGATTTGCGTGTGATAAAGTAATCATGAAACTTTGACCAATGTACCTTGCAGCGCGTACTGTTTGTTGACCATAATTCATGAATCCAGTTACCATAGAAAACATATCGTGAATATATATGAATGGTTTTTTATTTGTTTATTTCTCTTGTTTGAAACAAATTAGGAATATAAAATATTCCTTTACAGCGAAAAAAGTTGAGACGAGGTTGTTAATAATAGATTACCGAGAGAAATAGGTAAAAGAAATTTCCAGCCAAGATTTAATAGTTGGTCCATTCTTAGCCTCGGCAAAGTCCATCTTGTTGTTATAGTAATGAACAATAACAAATAGGTTTTAGCTAATGTAATAAAGATACTAATTGTTGCTCCAAAGATTACACTCGTTTTATTTATTTCAAAAATCTTAGAAACATATATATCCGGAATAGGGATATTCCAACCTCCCAAGTAAAGAACTGTTACAAATAATGAAGAAACTAAGAGGTTTAGATAGGAAGCAACATAAAATAAACCAAATTTGATACCCGAGTATTCGGTTTGATAACCTGCTACTAATTCTTCTTCTGCTTCTGGTAAATCAAAAGGTAATCTCTCACATTCTGCTAGGGAAGAAATGATAAAAATTATAAACCCTATAGGCTGACGCCACAAATTCCACCCCCCAAAACCATATTTTGATTGCGCTTCAACTATATCAATTGTACTTGAACTATTAGATAATTATAGTCGATGATACCATCACTGTTATCATCGCTATTACAGAACCGTACATGAGATTTTCACCTCATACGGCTCCTTGAAGGCCTGAAATAAATTTAAGGACCGAGTAAGTCTTATTTTATCTTGATATGTTTGTAGAACGGATAAGGTCCAATTTTATTGAACGGCTCAAAATTAGACCAATTTAATTCTGTATGTTATAATTATTATTTTTATACAATTATTATATTATTTTTATACAATTATTATTTTAATTATTAAAAAATAAAATAATAAGAAAAAAAAACAACAACGTACTTCTGAATTGATCTCACCCTTTCTTTAATAATTTGAATTCTTCTTTGTTGAGTAATAACTTTATTTGTCAATAAAATACTTCTTGTAACAATAATAAAAAACCCGCCGCTTTCACTTACGAAAAACAATTTCATATTAATTTTCATATTAATTCATGAATTATGATACAAATTATGTAATATGTAATATATGAGTTATGGAAATAAAAAATATATTTTTTTTGTAGTTGAGTTTATTCCCGCCCCCTTTTTTTCGTTCCTATTCTTCTTTCTATTTCTAAGAGAAAGGGGTCTTACAAACTAAAGTAAAGGATTTTTTCGTTTCCAATAGTTACATATTTAATCGGTGGATAGGAGCATATTCTGGATTGGAATCGTGCTTTGGGGAGTACTGCCTAATCATTTCTACCAACTTTAAGCCCCAATAAGTCTTCTTTATTTGGATATTATCTAAAAATTTACTTTTGAATAATTTAAATAATATCCATTTCCATTACTAACCCATTCCATATCTTGGTGTTTCTAACCATCCACTCGTTTTTGTTCAACCCCCCGTTATGATAATACGTGTATGTTAATACATACAAACGCTAGTGAAAACGCAATACGGTTGATCTTTTGAGCCCGCTTCAAGTACGGCTGACCACTCAACCTATTTTTGGGGAAACGGTCTTTTATCTTTATATTTATTTCCGTTTAACTCTTTAATTAACTCTTATACATGGAAAATGAGACTCAATATTTTTACTGCGAATTTATATAGTATATATAAGATATAGGCTGTTTTCTTTCACTCATATAACTATTTGATTTAACTCTTCAATCCAAATAATTAATAAAAAAAAAAAATTAAGATATATAATCAATTCATCTCATCCCTTTCTTCCTAAAAAGGAAGGAATAGATAAAATTTTATGTATATGTATCAACGAATCGCACGTAGAGATATTGATAACACACATAAAGTTAATGGTATTTCATAACTAATGGATTGAGCAGCAGCTCGTAGACCGCCTAAAAAGGAATATTTATTATTTGACCCGTATCCTGACATAAGAAGTCCAATGGGAGCAATACTTGAAATGGCAATCCATAAAAAAATACCGATATTGAGATCCGCTAAAACAAGATGATAACCAAGAGGAACTACTAAATAGCTTACTAAAATCGATATAACTGCTATAGATGGACCGATACTGAATAAACGAGTATCCCCTCTAGATGGAAAAATATTTTCTTTGAAAAGAAGTTTTGTCCCATCTGCTAGAGCTTGAAGAACTCCCAAAGGGCCCGCATATTCAGGTCCAATACGTTGTTGTATTCCTGCGGATATTTCTCTTTCTAACCATACAATTACCAACACGCCTATTGTGATTCCCAATACAAGAGTCAAAATAGGAATAAGTAACCATATAATTCCATAAACCTCTTTTAAAACTTCCAATCTAGAAAAAGAATCGATATCTTGTACTTCTAGTGTATCTAGTGTATCAATTATCATTTCAACGATCAACTTCTCCCATAATGATATCTATACTACCGAGTATTGTCATAATATCAGCCAATTTCATTCTTTTAACTAACTGCGGAAGAATTTGCAAATTGATAAAACCTGGAGGGCGAATTTTCCATCTCCAAGGACAACCACTCCGATCCCCTATCAGAAAAATCCCCAACTCTCCCTTTGGGGCTTCGACTCTCACATAAAGCTCTTGTTTCGGCAATTCAAATGTCGGAGAAGGTTTTTTACTAATAAAGCGATATTCAAAATCATTCCATTCTGGATTCCTTTCTCGATCAAAGTATCGGATTTCTAAATTTTCATAGGGTCCCCCCGGAATTCCTTCCAGAGCCTGTTGAATAATTTTTATGGATTCTATCATTTCGCCAATTCGGACTAAATAACGAGCCAATGAATCTCCTTCTTTTTGCCATTGTACTTCCCAATCAAATTCGTCGTAACACTCATAATGATCAACTTTACGAAGATCCCATTGGATTCCGGACGCTCGCAACATTGGTCCCGATAAACCCCAATTTATTACTTCCTCGCTACCAATAACCCCTACCCCCTCGACTCGTTCTACAAAAATAGGATTTCGTGTAATAAGCTGTTGATATTCAGCAACCCTTGTTAAAAAATAATCGCAGAAATCCAAACATTTATCTATCCAGCCATGAGGTAGGTCGGCTGCTACTCCTCCGATCCGAAAATAATTATGCATCATTCTCATACCAGTGGCAGCTTCGAATAGATCATATACTAATTCCCTTTCTCTGAAAATATAGAAAAAGGGAGTCTGGGCACCAATATCCGCCATAAAAGGACCCAGCCATAACAAATGAGAAGCTATACGGCTCAACTCCAACATAATTATTCGGATATAACTGGCTCTCTTAGGTACTTGAATATTTCCCAACTTTTCCGGTCCATTTACAGTTATTGCTTCTGTGAACATAGTAGCTAAATAATCCCAACGTGTTACATAAGGCAAATATTGGATAGTTGTTCGGTTTTCTGCAATTTTTTCCATCCCTCGGTGTAAATAGCCCAATATTGGTTCACAGTCAATAACATCTTCACCATCTAGAGTAATGATAAGTCGAAGAACACCATGCATTGATGGATGTTGAGGGCCCATATTGACTATCATGAGGTCTTTTCTTGTAACTGGTATATTCATAGTTTTTTCCTTGATTCATTCTTTCATGAATTGCTGAAAACGAAAAAAAGTTCATTAAAATTCAAGATATAATAAATCAAATAATTAAAAACGCCCCCTAAAATTAACGAGTTTTTGACTCCCGAATATCCAAGCGATTAATTAATTCTTTATAACCCATTCTATTTTTCTTTGACAAATAAGACAGCAGTCGTTCACGTTTTCCCAGAAGTTTACGAAGGCCTATCTGAGATAAATAGTCTTTTTTGTGTAATTTTAAATGTGAAGTAAGTCTTCGTATCCTATTCGTGAAACGAAATATTTGAAATTCAACAGATCCTCTGTTTTCTTCTTTTTCTTTTTGTGAAATAACCGAAATGAATGAGTTTTTTACCATAAAATTAAAACCTCCCCTATTTTTTTATTTTAAAATATTTTTTTTTATTGATAGATATCTTTATTGATCAGTAATAATAATGTCACTCGTTTTAATTTAGTCTATACAAGAATCCTAATTTCTTTAACAATTTCGGATTTTATTAAATCAAATGGAATAAATCCTATTTTTATTTTATTTAAAATTATATTTGAACATGTATCATAAAAGTTCGCTTTTTATCCACAAAATATACTTAAAAAGGGACTCCCAGCAACAAATGGCCTTGTAATTGTAATTCGTTGTCGGTGGCAGATAGATATGTATTCCTAACATACTGAAACGACTGCCATTATTGGTATTAAACCAATACCGATTCATAGAAGCTAAATCTTCTAATCGATAATTGGGCCAAAGAAATAACTTTAATTTCATAAGTTTTTTTTTATATCTTGTGTTTTTATCCAAAATTGGGCTGTTTACTTTCTTCCGATTCCCAAACGCTGAATTATTATGCTTATCATCTCTCTTCCTAGAATTTAAACAAATTATAATTCTAAACTCTCTCCGAAGTCTAGGTGATAAAATATTTTCAGGAACAAGTAAATCATAATAATTTTTATCGCTATTTCGAGTCATTTTTTTATTTTTTGTAATGCTTTCATCAAAATTCTTATCAATATATTTTTTTTGTCGATATTTTTTATTTATTTGGTGTTTACTTTTATGAACCAATGAAATACTAATGGTTTGATACACAATAAATTGCCCATCATTTTGCATAGATAGACGGAGTGGTTCAAGAATAAAAATTCCTCTTTTAATCAATTCTGAAATTGTGCGGTTTTTAACCAGAAAATCCATATTCAATTGTCTCCTCCTGATATAGAATAGAGCAAGTTCTCTTGGATTTCTCACTCTAAGCAGGAGACAATATATTTTTATGTTTTCAATTATTTTTTTATCTACAAAATCATTCCCCCATCGAAATTGATAAACCAAAAATTTGTCTTGGGCGAAATCAATTTCCGAGTTTTTATAGTTTTGGTTTATGTCTGAATCAACACCTGTAGAATCTTTTTGAACATCTGTAACAGTAGAATACTCTTCAACATATGTACCCATAGAATCTTCTTCAACATATGTACCTGTAGAATCTTCTTCAATATCTCTTTCTTGGTTTGAAAGAGCGGATTCAAGATTTGCTTGGTCCGCCGTTGGCCTTTTATTTCGTTTTTTTAATTCAAGAAATTTTTTTTCATTCTTAGTATTTTCTTTTATATTAGAATCTAAAAGAAGTAACTTTATTGGTATAACCCACGGTTTATTTTTATAAAAATTATAAAGTATTAATAATTCTGGGAAGAACCAATGCTCAGAATTTGATATGGGACCATTTAGTATTTCTTCATTCATTCCCATCCAATCAAAAAAAATTTCTTGATTGTCTCGATTGCCTGTCTTGCTACGAGAAAAATTGATAATTCGACAATAAAAATATTTTCTATCGATATTTTTTTCCATATCTTTAATAGAATCTTTTACTATATAATTATTGTGGAAATTTGAAAAAACTTTTTGGTTTTTTTTTACGTTTAATGGTGATCCATAAATTGAAGAGTACTTCTTATTTTCAGAATTAATAAATTTATATGCTAACAGATCATATCTATATTGTTTTTGAAAACTCTTCCTTTCATTCAGTAATGAACCCGTTTCAAAATTTTTTAGTTTTTCATAGCGAATTAATTTCGTTTTTTTAGAGGAATCACATAAATCCTTATTTTGAGCCATATAGTGTTCATTGAATCTATTTCTCCATTTTTGTGGGACTAGTCTAGACCAGCTAATCTGAGATATATCATATTGATATTGATAATGATTCTTTAACCAAGTTATCCATTGATTCATTCCAGAATTATTACAATTCTTATGTCTTAATTCAGAATTAAAAAGTTGTTGTGTTCCACCAAAATAATCTTTTATTTCATTTTTAATAAAAAGAGAAGTTCCTTTATATTCAAAGACAGGTTTTAATCTAGATAAGTTAAACAATTGGGTTTGTAAGAGTTTGTAAAATACATAGTCTTGGGGAAAGTAGGATAAGCCACAAAAAGTTGTTGCATTTTCATTACTAATATTCGTATTATAAAGTGACTCTTTTATACTCGAAATAAAGTCAATTAACTTTTCACTTTTATTTTTTTTATCAATTCGTTCTTGATTTCTTTTAATGTATTTATTAAAGTTTTTTTTTGTTGATTTAATAAAAGTTTGTGTATTGATTCTACGAATATTACTAATATATCTACGAATATTAATGATACATAAAAAGATATCTATGTCTATCGTTTCAATGAAAAATTTTATAAAATAATGTGATTTGCGGATTAATCGAATATTTATTCTTTTTAATCTTTGCCAAAGCTTTTTTCGAAATACTTTTTTTTTTTCTTTTTTTATTTTTTGGATTTTATTTAGGATTGTGTTTGTTTTATCAGTTAGATCCTGCATTTTTTTTTCTGTCAATGAATAATTCGTAAAATCTAGGGATTCCTTTTGAATGGCCGAGTCAGTAATGGGCAAATTATTGATTATCGAATCGTTTTTAGTTTGACTCAATTCATCTACTTTTATTTTTTTTATTTTTTCGAAATACTTTTTTTTTATTTCTTTTAATTTTAAAAAGTGAGTACTTTTAAGGATCTGTTTTTTTTGTTCTTTTGAAACTCTTAAAATTATAAAGCATTTCTTTTTAAATTTTCTAATTTTTATTTTGAGTTCTTTAAAAATGGGTTCAAAAAATAATGATAGGTTTGGTTTTCTACCCGAACCAAAAGGTCGGTCAGTTGTCAGTCCAAAAACTGTTAAAAAACAAAAATCATTTTGTGAATCTTTATTTTTCTGTGGATCATTATCAGGAACTCCTAGATTAGATGGGTGCCAAGGTTTCAAACGAAAAGGAAACATTATCTTAATCTGCATACCCTCTTCTAACCAGTTTTTTGGAAATTCGTTTTCGGATAATGGAACTCCGCCATAGGTGCATTTAACATGCATTTCTTTCTTCCAATCCTTGAAATCCCCGGACCATTCGGGAATTTGAAATAATATCATACGGATTATATTTTTAACTATTATCAATGGCGGAAATATAATATATTTTCTAAGAAAAGAGTGGGTTAGTAATAAGCAGCATCTTACTGGTTGACCATGTTCCATAGTATCCCAGGCTTCTGCTATTTCTACACGTGCCAGATCCTTCATATCCTCTTTTTCTTTTTTATCTTTTTTTGTTTCTTTCTCATGTTTTTCTGGCTTTTTTTCTTCCGAAGTTGTGAGTTCTGGGTTTGGCCACATCAAATTTATAAAAATTATTTGTATATTTTCAAAAATATCACATATAGTGTAAAAAACCTCAAAAAAAATCTTTTGGAATCCGTTGAGGACTTCCCCCGCGAAAAGGGGGCTGATCGGCTCTTGGTACATCAATCTACAAGTAACTACTTTACGTCTTTGAGCACGCATAGTTCCTTTGATTATCTCTCGACGAAAATCCGAATTTGTGTTTGAAAAAGTTGTCAAAATCACGGGATTTTCTTTTTGATCACGACTCTTTTTTGTCTTTTTGCTAGTAAAAATGACTACACGTTTGGTGGGTCTTGAACGAATTTCAGGATCCCCTGCCCCAGTTCCCAAGGTTTCGCCGGACTCGTGTTCCAACTCGGTAATTAATCTGTATGACCATCGCGGAACTTTTTTATAAATTTCTTTTATTTCAATAATTTTTTT